TGTATTGAACAGAGGCAAAAGCCTCAGTAACGGTCGGGCGGTAGTAAAAAGTCATAGCAAACCCTGTAGCTACTTGTACTAAAAAACAAGTGAGCGTAATTCCTCCCAGACAATAAAATATGTTGACATGAGGAGGAACGTATTTACTAGTTATATCATCTGCAATCGCCTGAATCTCGAGACGTTCTTCGAACCAATCGTAGACTTTATTGAGATAGGTAAACCAAGAGAACTCCCCTCTGAGAACCGTATATGAGAATTTCATCTCGTACGGCTCAAACAAAACCACCCCAATACTGGTATGGAATAGAAAATTGGAAACTTCTTAATTTTTTGATTCAATCTTATCTAAAAATACGAAAGAATAAAAATAAGAAAGCTTTTCTTTGTGGTTATAATTAGAATGCCAAAAAATCAAGTCGACGCGCTTATCTTTATGTTGATCGTTACAGGCCTCTTGAATCTTCTATTTACCTATTTCATTTTCTTTGATTTGTTATTTTGAGTTGTATGTAATGCAGCTTGACTTTTGTTTTCTTTATTATTGCTAGGAATTTTCTTGTTAAGACCCTATGAATCAATTGAAACCTCAGATTCATACTAGAACCACGATGATTCAATAAAACCTTCAAACTAAGTCCAAAGATTCCATGAGTAAGAATCCTTGGATCATCATTTATTCAAATTTGTGCTTTGAGTAAAATAAAAGCAGAAATGGGGAATTTGAAAGAAGAAAAATCTTGCAATTGCAAATTTTGTCTTTGGAAAAATTTTTTGAATCCGGCCAAGGGGTCTGAATATTAAGTATGAATCATAGTTCGAATACTTCGTGATCTATTTCATATATTCCGTGCTCCAGATACTCGAATGAATATCCGACGGAGTAAAGCCATCTCGATCAAGACGACAGATCTATGCTCTGTACTATCAATAGGATCAATTCGAACAAGTCGCACACTCATATTCCGGAAATACAGAAATAAAAAATTCGCGGTCGAACTACCAATCAACGAAAATCAAAATCCGATACCTAAATGCTTATTTAAAAGGTAATATTTTGTGATTCTTGTAAATTTCATTCTAATTCAGTGAAATTCCGTCCAGTAAAACGGACGAATTATAAATCTCCAAAATAATAGATAGGAATACCGCAAATAAAGCCATTGCGACTCCCATCAAAGGAGTAGTTCCCCATCCAGGAGCTACTTTACCATATTCCGAATTCAAGGGTTTCAACAACCCCCCTGCAGAAGTTCTTTTTGGACGAGCTCTAGAACTACCCTCAACTGTTTGTGTAGCCATAAATCCTATTTTGTATTGATTGAGATCTGTTGACTTTGTATACCATTCCGTTGTAAATAAACGATCTTATCATGGATCCAGTGTGGTCTTGAAATTCTATAATAATGGAAACAGCAACCCTAGTCGCCATCTCTATATCTGGGTTACTTGTAAGTTTTACTGGGTACGCCTTATATACTGCTTTTGGGCAACCCTCTCAACAACTAAGAGATCCATTCGAGGAACACGGGGACTAGTTGAAGTAGAAGTAATGGGCCTCCCAATATTGGGAGGCCCATTACTTCAATTGAGATAAAAAAAAATCATTTTGTTTTTTTAGTTGGAACTTTAGGCGGTTCTCGAAAAAAGATAGCGAAAAAAATGATCCCTAGAGTCGAGACTAAGAGGAATGTATAAACCAATGCTTCCATAAATTCGATCGTGGTTTCCAATTATAGCTTCCATACCTGTTTATTTGGGATCATCCCCCGGATTAAAGAAAAAAAGAATCAAAAAGGGCGGCGATTTAAATCCATATTTCTCCAGTACCTTATACCTTATTTTAAATAAAAAGCACAAATCGAAAATAGAAGCAGAAGTGAGAAACTAAAATAGTAGAGCAATGCTGCATCAGACTACTTGTCTTCTTGTAGTTGGATCTCCAAGTTTTTGGAATACTCCAAATTCCACTTGAGCGTCCAAATCCGGGTCAATACCAGCAAAAACATCTCTGAACAAGGTTCTAGCACCATGCCAAATGTGTCCGAAGAAGAAAAGCAGAGCAAATGAAGCGTGTCCAAACGTAAACCAGCCCCTTGGGCTGCTACGAAAAACACCATCGGATTTCAAAGTAGCACGATCTAATTCAAAAATTTCACCCAATTGAGCACGTCTAGCATATTTTTTCACAGTAGCAGGATCACTATAACTCACGCCATTCAGCTCGCCACCATAGAACTCAACGGTTACACCTACTTGTTCGACACTATACTTCGATTCTGCCCTTCGAAAAGGAACGTCGGCTCTAACAATTCCATCTCCGTCTACCAAAACAACTGGAAATGTTTCAAAAAAAGTAGGCATACGACGTACAAAAAGTTCACGCCCTTCTTTATCTCTAAATATAGGGTGTCCTAACCACCCGACAGCTATTCCATCCCCGTTATCCATTGAACCCGCTCTGAATAATCCCCCTTTCGCAGGATTATTTCCGATGTAATCATAAAAAGCTAATTTTTCAGGAATTTTAGACCAAGCTTCTGATAAACTTTGATTTTCGGCTAGTCCAGCACTGACTCTTCGATATATTTCTTGCTGAAAGTATCCCTGATCCCATTGATAACGGGTGGGACCAAATAATTCGATGGGGGTAGTTGCTGACCCATACCACATAGTTCCAGCAACAACAAACGCTGCAAAAAAGACAGCAGCGATGCTGCTGGAAAGAACGGTTTCAATATTGCCCATACGTAATCCTTTGTATAAGCGTTGTGGCGGGCGGACACTGAGATGGAATAAGCCTGCTAATATGCCCAATGTCCCTGCCGCAATATGATGAGAGGCTATTCCTCCTGGAACAAAAGGATCAAAACCTTCCACACCCCATGCTGGATTTACAGATTGTACCTTTCCAGTTAGTCCATACGGATCAGACACCCATATTCCAGGACCATACAATCCTGTTACATGAAATGTCCCAAAACCAAAGCAAGCCACTCCTGAGAGAAATAAATGAATTCCAAAGATTTTAGGCAAATCCAAAGAACGTTTTCCTGTACGGTCATCAACAAATATTGCTAGATCCCAATACACCCAATGCCAGATAGCTGCCAAGAAGCACAATCCGGAAAACACAATATGTGCCCCCGCTACACCTTCGTAACTCCAAATACCCGGATTCGTTACTGTCCCCCCTGTAATACTCCAACCACCCCATGAATCGGTTATTCCTAAACGAGTCATGAAGGGTATAACGAACATGCCTTGTCTCCACATTGGATCAAGAACTGGATCGGAGGGATCAAAAACAGCTAATTCATATAGAGCCATTGAACCGGCCCAACCCGCAACCAGGGCTGTATGCATTATATGGACAGCAATCAAACGACCGGGATCATTCAATACGACGGTATGAACACGATACCAAGGCAAACCCATGGGACTACCCCTTTATTAATAAAAAATAGACACTATGTAACTTTATTGCATTGAAAAAAACTATGCTATGTACCCCTTTTTTCAGGGGATTATCTCGAAAAAGGGATTAATATTAATATTTGTTCTATTCTTTTAGTAATAATGGAAGAGTTCGGTTCGTAGGAAAAAAGAGAAGCAGATCTATTCTATACTCGATAAGTACCAATACGCAATGGGGGTTGATTCCCTTTTCTATGAGCGAATGTATCCATATTTGGTCATCATTCAAAAGACTTATTCGTAATAATTTTCCTTTATTTTATGAACTTCGTCAATCTATGTATAAACTAAGATAACGGCCACTAGTATTAAGACAAGAAGCCCATTATTACGCTTCCACATCAAAGTGAACTAGAGTACTTAATTCTTTTTTCTTTCATTTTATGCCTATTGGTGTTCCAAAAGTACCTTATCGAAGTCCCGGGGACAAGCATCCATCTTGGGTTGACATATAGTGCGACTTGTCAGATCTATTGGGTCATATGGGATTTCCCCGTTCTCTCCCCCGATCGAGATATCCTCTGTTTCGCCCAAAAAATTGATTGAATTATCAAAAATTTGTAGCGTGAAATGCAATGAAGTGCAATTAGATCTATTTCGTGAGGAAGCATCCAGATTAATATTAGCAATAAATCAATTTTATGGTCGTCTTGGCTGGACCAATAAAATGAGGTATCCAGGCTCCGTTTAGAAAAACCCAATTGGTAATATATCTATGATTATTACTTATATCATAAACGATTCCTTTATTCGAAAAGCGATCTCAAACGTTAATCAACGGAATGCTAAATATGATGAATATGTCAAATATTTGGCGGAAGACATGAAAGAAATGAATTAAAAAAGGGGTAAGTCATAGCAAAAAAGAGACGTGGTATTGGGGTCATTTGTCTTATATGTGCAAATCAAAATCGGGCGAATCCTTACTCGGAGTAGAGCCTAAACCTAAAAAAATGGAAGAAGCCCATTCAATTCAGGAACAAGAAAATGGCATCGTGATTTTTGGATCGGATCTCGATGAAAAAATACATCAATGAAAAGTTAGTTCGATAAGTCGATAAGTTTAGTGAATTTCTTTTTTATATTAGAATATTATAGGTCTAGGAAACCGGCTAAACTCAGCGTTCTTGAAAACCGGAAGAAAAGCCCCTCGATAGAAGCGAGGAAAAAAGAAAGGAAAGGGGCTAGGAGCTACACATTGATTTGTTTTTCGCAAGTTTTGTTGAACCGTATGCATCAAAAGATGCCTGTACGGCTCCGAAAGGATACTGTTTTATCCTAATCAACCGACTTTATCGAGAAAGATTACTTTTTTTAGGTCAAATGGTTGAGAGCGATATCTCGAATCAACTTATTGGTATTATGGTATATCTCAGTATAGAGAACGAGACCAAGGATTTGTATTTATTTATCAACTCTCCTGGCGGATGGGTAATACCCGGGATAGCAATTTATGATACTATGCAATTTGTGCGACCCGATGTACAGACAATATGCATGGGATTGGCCGCCTCCATGGGGTCTTTTCTCCTGGCCGCCGGAGCAAGTACCAAACGTCTAGCATTCCCTCACGCTTGGCGCCAATGAGTTTTTTATTTGAGAGAAAAAAGAAGACTATGCCTTCGCCATATGAATTCTTAATATTAAGTAATAATAGCATGGCACTTCGAATTCGATATGAAAATTGTTAGTGTTTTTTTTTTTTCAAAATATTTGATTATGTATCGAAGCAGTAGTATGAGATAAAGAAGGGGTATTCCGAGTTTATCTTACCTATCGGAGGCCTATTGCAGCGCCACACACCTTTTTCACGCCGAAAGGTTCTTAACAATTAACAATTAACAAGATTTATGGTATGAAAGAGTACGAAAATAAAAAAAGAAGATTATTTTTGATTTATTTCTTTTTTTATTTTGATTTGAAAAAAAAAAAAAGAAACTTTGGGATTGCTGAATCACAAAAAAAATAAATATATAAAGCAACGGAGCCATCATAGTATTTTTGAACTCCTCAAAAAAAAAGAAGGGTGGTAATTGGATCATTTACCCATCTGGGTATAATAGAACCCCCTTTTTATCCTTGTTTGATGAAGGGTAAAAAGCAAATTCCATTGGCGAGCCGTATGCAATGCGAAAAAGTGCCCGTACGGTTGTTCAATTCTATCTTTTTCTTTATCTCTTCCCCTCGCCGAATCGTGCGAGATAGAGGAACCTTTTATTATGTTATAATATATCATCAGGGTCATGATCCATCAACCTATTGGCGCTTTTTATGGGGCACAAACGGGAGAATTTATCCTGGATACGGAAGAACTACTGAGACTGCGCGAAATCCTTACAATGGTTTATGTACAAAGATCGGGCAAGCCCTTATGGGTTGTATCCGAAGACATGGAAAGGGATACTTTTATGTCAGCAACAGAAGCCCAAGCTCATGGACTTGTTGATCTTGTAGCGGTTGGATAAAACATAGCAGTCACTTCTTAAGGGTTTAATATTCTATTAAACAGAAGAAATTCATAATCATCCGGTTAGGATCGATCTAAACCAGCCCATAATGGATAATTCAGCATGCCAACTATTAAACAACTTATTAGAAACCCAAGACAGCCAATTAGAAATGTTACCAAATCCCCCGCTCTGCGGGGATGTCCTCAGCGCCGAGGAACATGTACAAGGGTGTATGTGCGACTCGTTTCAATCATGGGCTGAGACAAACCAAAAGAAAGAAACCCTTTTTTAAGTATCAATGATCAGTACCTGTGAATCGGATAGAATAGAAGAAGAAGAACTCCATTCACTATCTAAAAAAAGATCGATCTATCATATCTTTCTATTGTGTATGAAATTTATGGTTTCCACTGGCGCAAATTCCACCACCTCAATTTGCAATTAATTTAAGGTGAGAAAGAATTCCCCATTGGTAACAAATAGTTATCCATTAAGCGGGGGAAATACTATAAAAAAGCAGAAAGATTATCTTTCTACTCTTGCAAGAACGGACTAACAAGGTCAGCTACCCCACCAATCTTCATAATTAAATACCGTTACTGTATAAGGTCTATCTCGTTATGAAAGACCTATTACTAGAAAATTCATGGGTAGAGCCGAAGAGTGGTAACTGTACAAGTTACCAATAGAATTGATTAAATGAAGGAAGTGGCTCCGGTGTATAGAGAGGGCCTCACCGTTTAAGAAGTAATCATAGAGACGACGGAACCCACAATTTCTTTATCTATTTACTACTTTCGTTTTTTTTTTACTATTTTCTTTCCAATGCCTCGACAAAAGGTAAAAGCGTGGTCGGGAAGGTTAGAGTAGCAAAAGCCATTGGAATTTTGATTTTATAAATTGGAAGAGTCCGTTTTGTTATTAATAGACTAGGAAAGGGGAAAAGAATAACTGAAAGAAAGGAAATCAATTAGTTATTCATCAAAGTTTCATTTATTCAATGACCAGAATTAGACGAGGATATATAGCTCGGAGACGTAGAACAAAAATGCGTTTATTTGTATCAAGCTTTCGCGGGGCTCATTCACGACTTAGCCGAACAATTACTCAACAGAAAATAAGAGCTTTGGTTTCGGCTCATCGCGATAGAGATAGGAAAAAAAGAGATTTTCGTCGTTTGTGGATCACCCGAATAAATGCAGTAATTCGCGGAAATCTGGTATCCTATAGTTATAGTAGATTAATATACAATCTGTATAAGGCGCAGTTGGTTCTTAATCGTAAGATACTTGCACAAATAGCTATATCAAATAGGAATTGTCTTTATATGATTTCCAATGAGATTATAAAATAAGGAAATTGGAAGGAATCCATTATAATTTTTAAACGGAGTTCTCTGGAGAATGAACTCCAGTAAGAGGAAGGTAGAGTAGAAATAATATGATAAAGTCGTCAAAATGAGCGAACACGCTCAATAAAAAAAAAAGATTGATTTTATTCTTCTTTCCCAATTCTTTTTTTTTTTTTTCTTACGGCACGGCTGCTTCACAGATTTTTTGAACAAAACATCCATCTGTGTTTGAGTTCAGATTGGAATTTTTATTTAATTGAAGAGTAAGCCTATTTTTTTCTGGTTCTAAGACCGGGAGGTCTAGCGGTCAACCCACTTCTTTCAAATTGTTTCTCATTATTAAGAAAAGGTAACGAAGATAAAATACGAGCTTGTTTTATAGCAATAGTAATTAATCGTTGTTCTTTTAAGGTCAATCTATTCACCCGTCTAGATAATATTTTTCCTTGTTCACTAAGAAATCGACTAATTAAAGTCATGTTTCTATAATCAATTCGATCCCCCGATTGGATCGGGGGCAAACGCCTACGAAAAGATCGCTTGGATTTAAGAAAGAGTCGCTTGGTTTTATCCATAATTTGTTTATTCCTTATCCCTAAAATCCCATTTCGATGAAATCAAAAAATGATTTATAGAATCAATTATAGGATTTGGTTTGTCTAGATTTATTTATTTGTTTTTATTAAAATATATGAAATAATCTAGATATATATCTAGATTAGTTTTTCATGTCCCTTGGAAGGGTGACACAAAAGCACGCGGCTTGACTCTATCTATTTTTTTATCTCCCCATGAAGTGTATGCTTGTAACAATAGGGACAGAATTTTCTCAATTCCAATCGACTGGGTGTATTGTGTCGATTCTTTTGAGTAATATATCTGGAAATACCCCTTGATTCCTTATTAACACCGTTTCGAACACAACTAGTACATTCCAAAATAACCCTTACTCGGACCTCTTTACCCTTGGCCATGAACCTCCTTGGGGTTTTTGATTCACCCAACTTTTCTATTTTCCGACCCGCAACGAATAAGAAGCACGGGACAAAAAAATAGAAGTTGCTAACCACTCAAAAAAAACTTATGAAATAAAGATTTTATTGCAATCAATATAGTAAATAAATAGGAAATCAAAATAAAAAATAATAAGTAATACAAGAATTTCTAACTATATTGCTAAATCGCAGTCCAGTATTTCATTTAAGGATCTTGTAGTGGAGGATACTCTTACCCTAGCCATATTTCGATTTCCGTTTTCTTTTACCTGTCTATTTGCTTTTAACTGGATAATTAATAATTAATTTAATCGGAGCCTGAACCCGGGTTTCGCTGAGGTTGAAGCCACCTTTTTTCTTTCGCTTTCCTTCTTTCTAATTGTAAAACAAAAAAACGAAAAGAGGGGAAAGAGAGATTAGTCACAAATATTTGATTCTAGCTCTAATCTTCTTCACCCCGTTCCAGTTCAATAACTAGAATGAAAAAAAAGGAAATGTCAATGCGTCGGGGAATAAACGGTTGATTTCTATCAATAACCCTGCTAAAGACCCGAACCATAGAGTACTTAGTACCGGTGCCACGGAAAGATATGTTTTTAGATCTCGCATTGAAAATCCTCCTTCTTTTTTGTTTTTGTATTCCCTATTGGAATATATTATGGTAAGAGATGTATATGTAGTTAAAGGCCCACTTGTATTTGTGCGCGGAATCCCTAATTCAAATTGAAATGCGCAATGATTCGGTATATAAGATTTGATTTTCTTTTTTTTTTCTTAAAACAGAAAAAGGGTCACTTTACACCTGCGAATTCCCAAGAAAAATAATAATTTATTATTATTATATGGTATATGATATGAGACCAAAAACAAGAAAAGGCAAGATCCATTTTGCATATCACTAGAGGGAATAAAAAATAAGGATGTGGAAAACAAGACAGGGATTCTTTACAATGATATTGTAGGCCAATTGAAAGGGATGTAGCGCAGCTTGGTAGCGCGTTTGTTTTGGGTACAAAATGTCACGGGTTCAAATCCTGTCATCCCTACCAATTACCGCTCAGAGCAGCAGTAACGCGAGATCTTTTTTTTTTTTTTTTTCGATCGATTTCATTTTGACATACATAAATTTCTATTTTATGATATATGATAGTATACACATACAAGAATTGTTGGGGTAAAAAAAGAGAATCTCCTTATTTCCAGCCTTTTTCGTTGTGATAAGAAAGCGCTCTTAGTTCAGTTCGGTAGAACGTGGGTCTCCAAAACCCAATGTCGTAGGTTCAAATCCTACAGAGCGTGATTCCGCTCTTGTCGTCTTAGATCTAAAACCATACACACTGAACTGAAATAATTGAACAGCAATCTGAATTTGACCCTGACCTCCCCCTCGGATTAAATTAAAGAAGGGAGGGGTCAGTTAAAAAAAGAGATGTTAATTAATCAAAGGTCCAACTGATCACCACGTCTGTATTGTAAATAGGCGGTTACGAATAATCCAGCCAAAGTAATAGGAATTAGACCTAAGACGATTCCAAATAGAAAGACTTCAATCATTTGAATTTTATTTATTTTTTTTTTATTTGAAAGGTTAAAAAGAGAGGTAATATCTATTCCTAAATATTAATCTGCCTTGCCTAGGAATCTCAATAACCAATAATTGGTAATTAACGTGGTACGGTAAGGAACTAGACAATATGTGGAATACCACAGAAGGGTTTCTTTTTATG